TTAAAAATAAGCTAAATTAAGCTTTTGGGTTCATACCCCAAATATAAAGGAATAACCTTTTTTTTAAATAAATTTAATAAAGTGCCTGATAAAAGGACTATTCTGATAGAATAAATAATGTAATTTATTTTTACCTTTATTATATTTTATAGAATTAAACTATAACTAATAATATCAAAAATTATTGTGCATCTTACACTAAAATATATTATAAAAATAAATTAATTATATAAATTAAATTTAAAATTTTACTTTATTATAATTTATTTTTAATTTATTTTTTCATTAATTCAAATTTAATATTTTTTTTCTTTATTTTAATTTTTAGAACTTTAATTTCTATTTCTTCTAATTCATGAATAGGATGTTGAATTGGACTAGAAATCAATTTACTAAGATTTATTCCATTAATTTCAAATTCTAATAATCTTTTATCAAGAGAAGCTTCTTTAAAATATTTTTTAACTCAATCTATTGCCTCAATTAATTTTTTATTCTCTATTTTAATTAATTTATTATTTATAAAAAATTTTGAAATTAATTTTTTAATATCAATCTTAATTAATTCATCAATATTAATAAAAATAGGATCTGCCCCCTTTCATTTCTGATTTCCTAATATTGTTGAAGGTATAACATGATTAAATTGTTTTATTTTAATAACATGACAAAAAATTACCCCCATAATTTTAATGTCTTATTATATCAATAACAATTTTATATATTTTATTATAATTTTTAACTCAATTATTGGAGCTATCGGAGGAATTAATCAAACTTCTCTTCGTAAATTAATATCATTTTCTTCCATTAATAATTTAAGATGAATATTATCTTCAATTATAATTAGAGAAAATTTATTTTTAATTTATTTTATATTATATTCTTTTATTATTAGAATTATATGTTTCTTATTTTATATGATAAATATTTATTTTATTAATCAATTATTTATTTTTAATATAAATTATATAATTAAAATATTTTTATTGATTAATTTTCTTTCTTTAGGAGGTTTACCTCCATTTTTAGGATTTTTCCCAAAATGAATTATTATTAATTTTTTAATAAATAATAATTTATATATCATTTCATTTATTTTTATTATATCTAGTTTAATCACATTATTTTTTTATATTCGTATTATTTTTTCTTGTATTTTATTCAATTATATTAAATTAAAATGATTTAATGTATTTATTAAAAATAATTATTTTCATCTTATTATAATTTTTAGAATAATTTCTACTATAGGAATAATTTTTAGAACTTTATTTTTTATTTAAGGTTTTAAGTTAAATTAAACCAATAGTCTTCAAAATTATTTATAAAGAAAATCTTCTTTAAGCCTTAATAATATATTGTTATTATTCCTTAAAATTTGCAATTTTACATCATTATTGAATATAAAGCTTTATTAATAAAAGAGAAAATTCTCGTAAATAAATTTACAATTTATCGCTTATATCTCAGCCATTTTATTTTTTTGCGAAAATGATTTTATTCTACTAATCATAAAGATATTGGAACTTTATATTTTATTTTTGGTATTTGAGCAGGTATATTAGGAACCTCACTTAGAATATTAATTCGTACTGAATTAGGAAATCCAGGTTCATTAATTGGAGATGATCAAATTTATAATACTATTGTTACTGCACACGCTTTTATTATAATTTTCTTTATAGTTATACCCATTATAATTGGAGGATTTGGAAATTGATTAATTCCCCTCATACTAGGAGCTCCTGATATAGCTTTTCCACGAATAAATAATATAAGTTTTTGAATGCTCCCCCCTTCATTAACTTTATTAATTTGTAGAAGAATTGTAGAAAATGGTGCCGGAACTGGATGAACTGTTTACCCCCCTCTTTCTTCTAATATTGCCCATCAGGGATCATCTGTTGATTTAGCAATTTTTTCTTTACATTTAGCTGGAATTTCTTCAATCTTAGGGGCTATTAATTTTATTACCACAATTATTAATATACGAATTAATAACTTATCATTTGATCAAATACCCTTATTTGTATGGTCAGTGGGAATTACAGCCTTATTATTATTAATTTCATTACCTGTTTTAGCTGGGGCTATTACTATACTTCTTACTGACCGAAATTTAAATACTTCATTTTTTGATCCTGCAGGAGGAGGAGATCCAATTTTATATCAACATTTATTCTGATTTTTTGGTCACCCAGAAGTTTATATTTTAATTTTACCTGGATTTGGAATAATTTCACACATTATTTCTCAAGAAAGAGGAAAAAAAGAAACATTTGGTTGTTTAGGAATAATTTATGCTATATTAGCTATTGGATTATTAGGATTTATTGTTTGAGCTCATCATATATTTACTATTGGTATAGATATTGATACTCGAGCATATTTTACTTCAGCTACTATAATTATTGCTGTCCCTACTGGAATTAAAATTTTTAGATGATTAGCTACATTACATGGAACTCAAATTAATTACAGACCTTCCATATTATGAAGATTAGGATTTGTATTTTTATTTACCGTAGGAGGTTTAACTGGAGTAATTTTAGCAAATTCCTCTATTGATATTACCCTTCATGACTCATACTATGTTGTAGCTCATTTTCACTATGTTTTATCTATAGGAGCAGTATTTGCTATTTTTGCAGGATTTATTCATTGATACCCATTATTTACAGGATTAATAATAAATCCTTATATATTAAAAATTCAATTTATTACAATATTTTTTGGAGTAAATTTAACCTTTTTTCCCCAACATTTTTTAGGATTAGCAGGAATACCCCGACGATACTCTGATTATCCAGATAGATACTTATCTTGAAATATTATTTCTTCTTTCGGCTCTTATATTTCTTTATTATCTTTAATAATAATAATAATAATTATTTGAGAATCATTAATTAATCAACGAATTATTTTATTTCCCTTTAATATAACATCTTCTATTGAATGATTACAAAATTTACCACCTGCTGAACATTCTTATAATGAACTACCTATTTTAAGAAATTTCTAATATGGCAGATTATATGTAATGGATTTAAACCCCATTTATAAAGGATTATCCTTTTTTTAGAAATGGCAACATGATCAAATCTTAATTTACAAAACAGAGCTTCCCCTTTAATAGAACAAATTATTTTTTTTCATGATCATACTTTAATTATTTTAATTATAATTACTATTTTAGTAAGTTATATAATAATAAGTTTATTTTTTAATAAATATATTAATCGATTTTTATTAGAACAACAAATAATTGAAATAATCTGAACTATTTTACCTGCAATTACTTTAATTTTTATTGCTCTTCCTTCTCTTCGTTTACTATATCTTTTAGATGAATTAAATAATCCTTTAATTACTTTAAAATCTATTGGCCATCAATGATATTGAAGATATGAATACTCTGATTTTTTAAATATTGAATTCGATTCTTATATAATTCAATCCCCTAATAAAACTAATAACTTTCGTTTATTAGATGTTGATAATCGAGTAACTATCCCTATAAATAACCAAATTCGAATTTTAGTAACAGCTACTGATGTAATTCATTCATGAACTATCCCTTCATTAGGAGTTAAAATTGACGCTAACCCTGGTCGATTAAATCAAACTAATTTTTTCATTAATCGACCAGGAATTTATTATGGACAATGTTCAGAAATTTGCGGAGCTAATCATAGATTTATACCTATTGTAATCGAAAGAATTCCAATTAAAAACTTCATTAATTGAATTAATAATTATTCTTCATTAGATGGCTGAAAGTAAGTACTGGTCTCTTAAACCATTTTATAGTAAATTAACATTTACTTCTAATGATTAAAGAATTAGTTAAATTATAACATAAATATGTCAAATTTAAATTATTTAAAATTAAATTAAATATTCTTTTATCCCTCAAATAATACCTATTAATTGAATTATTTCATTTATTTTATTTATTAGAATTTTTATTATATTTAATATTTTAAATTATTATATTTTTTTTAATATTAATAATAAAAATAAAAAAAAAATTTTTAACCAAAAAAAAATTATTTGAAAATGATAACTAATTTATTTTCAATTTTTGACCCCTCTACTAATTTATTTAATATCTCTTTAAATTGATTAAGAACATTACTAGGAATTATGTTTATTCCTTATTCATTTTGACTTATTCCTAATCGTCATTTTATTTTTTGAAATTATTTAATTTCAAAATTACATTCTGAATTCAAAAATCTTTTAGGTTCTAATTCTTCTGGATCTTCTTTTATTTTTATCTCACTATTTTCTTTTATTTTATTTAATAATTTTTTAGGTTTATTCCCTTATATTTTTACTAGAACAAGTCATTTAACTATTTCTTTATCTATTTCTCTTTCTCTTTGATTAAGATTTATGTGCTATGGTTGAATTAATAATTCCCATCATATATTTATTCACATAATTCCTCAAGGAACTCCTAATATTTTAATACCTTTTATAGTTCTCATTGAAACAATTAGAAATATTATTCGACCAGGAACTTTAGCAATCCGACTAACAGCTAATATAATTGCAGGTCATTTATTATTAACTTTATTGAGAAGAACAGGTATTAATATGTCTAATTATTTTATTATATTTTTAATTTTAATTCAAATTCTTTTATTAACTCTTGAATTAGCTGTCGCAATTATTCAATCATATGTAATTACTGTTTTAAGAACTTTATATTCTAGAGAAGTTAATTAATGTCAAACCACAACCACCCCTATCACTTAGTAGATTATAGACCTTGACCTTTAACAGGAGCCTTAGGAACAATAACCTTAGTTACTGGATTAGTTAAATGATTCCATAATTTTAATATAAATTTATTAATTTTAGGGTATATTATTATTATTTTAACAATATATCAATGATGACGAGATATTTGTCGAGAAAGTACTTTTCAAGGTAAACATACATTTCTTGTCTTAAAAGGATTACGATGAGGAATAATTTTATTTATTATTTCTGAAATTTTCTTTTTTATTTCCTTTTTTTGAGCTTTTTTTCATAGCAGACTTTCCCCTAATATTGAAATTGGCTCATTATGACCCCCTTTAAATATTATCCCCTTTAATCCTTTTCAAATTCCTTTATTAAATACTATTATTTTAATTACTTCAGGAGTAACAGTAACTTGAGCTCATCATGCTTTAATAGAAAATAATTTTTCACAAACTAAACAAAGTCTTTTAATTACTATTTTATTAGGAATTTATTTTACTATTCTTCAAGCTTACGAATATATTGAAGCACCATTTTCAATTGCAGATAGAATTTATGGATCAACATTTTTTATAGCTACTGGATTTCATGGAATTCATGTTATAATTGGAACTATTTTTTTATTAATATGTTTTTTTCGTCATTTAATAAATCATTTTTCTAGTAAACATCATTTTGGATTTGAAGCTGCAGCATGATACTGACATTTTGTTGATGTAGTTTGATTATTCTTATATATTTCTATTTACTGATGAGGTAATTAATTATTTATATAATATATTTAGTATATTTGACTTCCAATCAAAAAGTTTAATTATTTTAATATAAATAATTATTTTACTAATAATATTATCAATTATTATTATCATTTTATCTAATTTAATTATAATTATTTCTTTAATTATCTCAAAAAAATCCTTTAAAGATCGAGAAAAATGCTCTCCTTTTGAATGTGGATTTGACCCTAAATCTTCAGCTCGAAACCCATTTTCCTTACATTTTTTTTTAATTACAGTAATTTTTTTAATTTTTGATGTAGAAATTGCTTTAATTTTCCCAATAATTACAACTTTTAAACTAACTAATATAATTATTTGATCAAAAACTAGTTTTTTCTTTATTATTATATTATTATTTGGTTTATATCATGAATGAAATCAAAATATATTAAATTGAACAAATTAATTCAAGGATTATAGTTTAAAATAAAACATTTGATTTGCACTCAAAAAATATTACTAAATAATTTATCTTAAATATGAAGCAATATTGCATTTAATTTCGACTTAAAAGAAAGAGTATAATACTCCATATTTATTAGTATTTGTTAATTGAAACCAAATAGAGGTATATCACTGTTAATGATATTATTGAATATCGATTCCAATTAAATAAGAAATATAATATATTTAAGCTTCTAACTTAACTTTTAGTGATTAATTTCATTAATATTTCTTATTTCTATTTTATTTCCTTTTATTTTTATTATGATATATATATATATATATATATATATATATATAAATAAATAAATAAATAAATAAATATTTTATATTTATATAGTTTATAAAAACATTACATTTTCATTGTAAAAATAAAATAATATCATTTTTATAAATATATTTAAAGATTATACAATCACCCCAATATCTTCAATATTATACTCTTTAATTAAGCTATTTAAATTAATTTATTAAAATAATTGATATAAAAAATACAATTAATAATCATATAATAAATCTATATAAATAAATTTTTAAATTATTCATTTGTATGTAAATTAAAATTCTAGAATAATTTTTTATAATATTAAATATACCTTGACCTCTATATAATTCTATTCAACCTATGTCAATATTTTTAATTATTTTTTGACCTAATTTTAAAAAATAATAATTTAAACTATAAGTAGATAAATTTGGTATAAATCATATTATACTTAAAAATAAACTTAATTTATAACTAAATAAAAATTTATTTAAAGAATAAATTTTTATATTTCTTACTAAATAACCTATTAATATACCAATAAATCTCACATAATAAACTATTAATTTTAAATTTAAAGGTAAATAGATTATATAAGGGTAATAAAAAATCATTCATCTTAAAAATCTACCAGTAATTACCCTTATAAATAATAACATAAATATTCTTTTTAATATAATATAATCTTCTTCATATAAATTATAAATTCTTAATAAATTATAATCCCTAATTATCAAATAAATTAATAAACGAACAGTATAAAATATAGTTAAACCTGTAGATAAATAATAAATAAAAAATACTATTATATTTAAATTTCTTATTATCACTATTTCTAAAATTAAATCCTTTGAATAAAATCCAGCTAAAAAAGGAATACCACATAAAGCTAAATTAGAAATATTTAAACATAAAGATGTTAAAGGAATATATATTCTTAACCCCCCTATAAATCGAATGTCTTGATTATCATTTATTATATGAATAATTAATCCCGCACATATAAATAATAAAGCTTTAAATATTGCATGAGTTAATAAATGATAAAAAGCTAAATCAGCTATTCCTATTCTTAAAATTCTTATTATTAACCCTAATTGTCTTAAAGTTGATAAAGCAATAATTTTTTTTAAATCATACTCATAATTAGCAGAAATTCCCGCTATAAATATTGTTAATCCAGATAATAATAATAAAAATTTTAAAAATATTATATCTATTAATAATAAATTAAAACGAATTAACAAATAAACACCAGCAGTTACTAATGTAGAAGAATGAACTAAAGCTGACACAGGAGTTGGAGCTGCTATTGCAGCTGGTAATCAAGATCTAAAAGGAATTTGAGCTCTCTTAGTTATAGCAGCCATAATAATTATTACCCCAATAACTTTTATTTCATAATCATTAACTATGAAACTTAAATAAAAAATATAATTTCATCTACCATAATTTATTATTCAAGAAATTACTATTAAAATAAAAACATCACCAATTCGATTTGATAGCGCAGTTAATATGCCAGCATTAAAAGATTTTCAATTTTGGTAATAAATTACTAAACAATAAGAAACTAAACCTAAACCATCCCAACCTAATAAAATTCTAATTATATTAGGACTAATAATTAATAAAATTATAGATATAATAAATATTAATACTAAAACAATAAAACGATTCAAATTTAATTCTGAACTTATATAACTTCTTCTATAATAAATTACAGATGAAGAAATTAAAGAAACAAATATTATAAATAATAAAGATATTCAATCTAATAAAATTGATATAACAATATTTATAGAATTAAAGGAAATTAACTCTCATTCCATAAAAATAATTATATTTTTTATAATAAAATAAATTACCATAAAAAAATTAATTAATCTAAAAAATAATAAAAAAAAAAATCTAATAAAACAAATGGAATAATTTTTATTGATAACTTAAAATGAATATCATCATATTTTTGATTCCACAAATCAATATTTTTATATTAAATTATTTAAGTAAAATCAAATTATAAAATAATCAATTTTTAAAATTAATAAATTTAAAGGTAATCAATGTAATGTTAATAATAAAAATTCTCGTCTTAAACCTATATAAAATCTATATAACCCTAATCTATATTCACCATGTTGAGTATAAGAATATAAATATAATCTATAAGTAGCTCTAAAAAAAGTAATTATTATTAATATAATTATAGATAAAAAAGACCATCTAATTAAACTATTAATTAAACTAATTTCACCTATCAAATTTAATGAAGGAGGAGCTGCTATTGACGAGGATAATAATAAAAATCACCATAATCTTATCGAAGGTATAAAATTTAATATACCTTTTCTTATCATTATTCCTCGTGTTTGTAATCGTTCAAATCTAATATTTGCTAAACAAAATAACCCTGAAGAACACAATCCATGACCAATTATTAAAATATAAGAACCTACATACCCTCAATAATTTATTGTTATAATTCCACCAATTACTATACCTATATGAGCCACAGAAGAATAAGCAATTAAAGATTTAATATCAATTTGACATAAACATTTTAATCTAATATAAAATCCCCCTACTAAGCTAATAATAATCCATAAAATATTTAAATTCAAAGAAATTTTTTGTAAAAAAATTAACATACGAATTAACCCATAACCCCCTAATTTTAATATAATACCAGCTAAAATTATAGACCCTGAAATTGGAGCTTCAACATGAGCTTTAGGTAATCATAAATGACTAAAATATATAGGTATTTTAACTAAAAAAGCTATCACTATCGAAAAATATAATATATAAATATTATAATCATAAAATTTTAAAAAATATATTATTATACAGTTTATTTCATTAAATATATAAAAAACCCCTATTAACAATGGTAAAGAAACAAATAAAGTATAAAATAATAAATATATACCTGCCTGTAAACGTTCAGGTTGATAACCTCAACCAATAATTAATAGTAAAACAGGAATTAAACTTCCCTCAAAAAATAAATAAAACATAAATAAATTTATTGTACAAAAAGTTATAAATAATATAATTAATAAAAAAATTACATTTATTATAAAAAATTTAATAAAAAATCCATACTTATATAACTTTTCTCTAGCTATAATTATCAATGAACAAATACAAATTCTTAATAAAATTAAACCAAAAGAAATTAAATCACAACCTAATATATATCCTAAATTACAATAATTTATAATATTGATAGTTAATATAGAAAAAATAAAAAATATAATAAATATAGATATTTGAACCAATCAAAATATTTTTTTTAAAAAACATAAAGGTATTAAAAAAATAATCATAAAAAAAAATTTTAACATTTATAATAATTTATATCTTTGAAAATAATCATTTCCATAAGTACGAATTATAGAAACTAAAATAGAAATCCCTAAAGCACCTTCACATACAGAAAAAACTAAAAATACTATTAACATATATATATCAAATTCAATTAAACTTAAATAAATTATTATTATTATATAAATTCTTAAAATAATAAATTCTAATCTTAATAATATGATTAATAAATGTTTTCGTTTAGAAACAAAAATTAAATTACCAATAATAAACATAAAAAAAATTATTATCATTAAATTTAAAGTTTTTATAGTTTAACTTAAAACATTGGTCTTGTAAATCAAAAATAAGATTTTTCTTTATAAACTTCAAAGAAAAAGAAAAATCTTTATCAATAATTTCCAAAATTATTATTTTATTTAAAATATTCTTTGTTATAATAAAAATATTTTTATCTTTAAATTTAATTTTAATTTCATTAATTATATTTTTCTTACAACATCCTTTATCTATGGGATTAATAATTTTAACTCAAACTTTATTAATTTGCTTAATTTCAGGTATAATCATCCATACTTATTGATTCTCATATATTTTATTTTTAACATTTTTAGGTGGATTACTTGTTTTATTTATTTATGTATCAAGTATTGCTTCAAATGAAATATTTTATATAATTCCTAAATATAAATTATTCTTATTCATAATTATTTTTATTATAATTATTTTTAATTTATTTTTTTTTTCAAATTTAAATTGAATAAATTTATTTACTAATTCTTACGAAATAAATAATTTCTTTAATTATTTTTTATTTAATAGTAACGAAAATAACATTAATCTATCTAAATTATATAATAATCAAAATTATTTATTAATATTCATATTAATTATTTACTTATTTATCACTCTAATCGCTGTAGTGAAAATTACTAATATCTTTTATGGACCTCTACGATCATTTAACTAATGATAAATAAATTTAAACCTTTACGAAAAAATCACCCTATTTTAAAAATTTTAAATAATTCATTAATTGACTTACCTAGGCCTTCCAATATTTCAAGATTATGAAATTTTGGATCTTTACTTGCTTTTTGTTTAATAATCCAAATTTTAACAGGACTTTTTCTCTCAATATATTATACTGCTAATATTGAATTAGCATTTTTTAGTGTAAACTATATCTGTCGAAATGTAAATTATGGATGATTAATTCGAACCCTTCATGCTAATGGGGCTTCATTTTTTTTTATTTGCATTTACCTACATGTAGGTCGAGGTATATATTATGAATCATTTAATTTTAAATATACATGAATAGTTGGAGTAATTATTTTATTTATTTTAATAGCTACAGCTTTTATAGGATATGTTTTACCTTGAGGACAAATATCTTTTTGAGGAGCGACTGTTATTACAAATTTATTATTTGCTATCCCTTATTTAGGAACAATATTAGTTCAATGAATCTGAGGGGGATTTGCTTTAGATAATGCAACCCTTACTCGATTCTACTCATTTCATTTTTTATTTCCTTTTATTATTTTAGCCTTAACAATAATTCATTTAATTTTTTTACATCAAACAGGATCAAATAACCCTCTAGGCATTAATAGAAATTTAGACAAAATTCCTTTTCATCCATTTTTTGTATATAAAGATATTATTGGAATAATTATTTTACTATTTTTTTTATTAATATTAACTTTGATTAATCCGTATAAATTAGGAGATCCTGATAATTTTATTCCCGCTAATCCTTTAGTTACCCCAATTCATATTCAACCTGAATGATATTTTTTATTTGCATATGCAATTTTACGATCAATTCCTAATAAGTTAGGAGGAGTTATTGCTTTAGTATTATCTATTTTAATTTTAATAATTTTACCTTTTACTTTTAATAAAAAAATACAAGGAATTCAATTTTATCCACTGAATCAAATTTTATTCTGAATTATAATAACAACAGTATTTTTATTAACATGAATTGGAGCTCGACCAGTAGAAGATCCTTTTATTATTACAGGACAATTACTTACTTTAATTTATTTCTCATACTTTATTATAAATCCAATTATTAATAAAATATGAGATAAATTAATTTTTAATTATTAATTAATGAGCTTGTAATTAAGCATTTGTTTTGAAAACTTATAAAAGAATATTTATTCTATTAATTTATACTAAAAATATATTATTTAAATTAAAAATACTTTTAAACCTATAAATAATAATATATAATTTAAAGAAACTGGTAAATAAATTTTTCAACATAAATATATTAACTTATCATAACGATAACGAGGTAAAGTTCCACGAACTCAAATAAATATAAAAGATACTAAAATTATCTTTAAATAAAAAAAAAAACTTAAATTATAACCCCCTAAATATAATAAAGTAAATATTAATCTTATAAATAAAATTCTTGAATATTCAGCTAAAAATAATAAAGCAAATCCCCCTCTTCTATATTCAATATTAAACCCTGAAACCAACTCTCTTTCCCCTTCAGCAAAATCATAAGGAGTTCGATTTGTTTCAGCTAAACTAGAAGAAAATCAACATAATCTTAAAGGAAATATCAAAAAAATAAATCAAACTAAATCTTGATTTAAATTAAATTTTAATAAATTAAAATCTATAATTAAAATAATACAAGATAATATAATTAATCTTAATCTTACTTCATAAGAAATAGTTTGAGCTACTGCACGTAAACCCCCTAATAATGAATATCTAGAATTAGAAGATCAACCAGCAATTATAATAGTATAAACCCCTAATCTAGTACAACAAAAAAAAAATAAAACCCCTAAATTAAATCTAATTATATTAAAATAATAAGGAATTAATATTCAAATTAACAAAGATAAAATAAATCTAATAATTGGAGAAAAATAATAAATTATATAATTAGAATTTAATAAATAAATTTGCTCTTTTCTAAATAATTTAACTGCATCTGAAAAAGGCTGCAATAACCCTATAAACCCAACCTTATTAGGACCTTTACGAACTTGAATGTAACTTAAAACTTTCCGTTCTATTAATGTTAAAAAAGCAACACCAATTATTACCCCAATAATTAAAATTAAAATTCCAATTATAATATTTATATAATCAATAATTATTATCATTTACTACATATATATCTATAATCATATACATTTATGATTTCTAAAATCATTACATTTTTTCTGCCAAAATAGTTTACAAACTACTTATGTATTAATATATCTATGTATATGTATGCATATAATTATTATTAAAATTCTTAAATTAAAATTATTTTAAATATTTAATCCTTTCGTACTAAAATATTTTAATTTTTTAAAGATAGAAACCAACCTGGCTCACACCGGTTTGAACTCAGATCATGTAAGATTTTAATGATCGAACAGATCAAAAATTTTAAACTTCTACATTTAAATTTTATCTTAATCCAACATCGAGGTCGCAAACTTTTTTTCTTATAAGAACTAAAAAAAAAAATTACGCTGTTATCCCTAAGGTAATTTTCTCTTTTAATCATAAATTATGGATCAAAATTTCATTAATTAATGTATTTATAAAAAAAAAGTTAATTAAATTTTTTAATCACCCCAATTAAATAATTAATTTTAATTTTTAATTAAAATTTATATAAATAATTAATTAAATTAATTATAAAACTCTATAGGGTCTTCTCGTCTTTTAAATTTATTCAAGCTTTTTTACTAAAAAATTAAATTATAATTTTAAATAAGAGACAGTTTATATTTCATCAAATCTTTCATACAAGTCTCCAATTAAAAGACTAATGATTATGCTACCTTTGTACAGTCAATATACTGCAGCCCTTTAATAAATTATCAGTGGGCAGATTAGACTTTAAATTATAATCAAAAAGACATGTTTTTGTTAAACAGGTGAATATAAATTTTTGCCAAATTCCTTTTATTTTAATTATTAAATTAATTTTTATTTTATTTAATATTTATACTAATTTTATCATTAAATCTAAAATTTGATAATTAAAAATTATTTTTTTATAAAAATTTAAATTTTAATTAAAAATTTTATTCAAAATAAAAATTTTTATAAAAATATACAATTTATAAACAATATAAATTTTAAAAAATTCAATTTTATATAAATTAAATTTATAAGAATTTAATTTAAAGATTATCCCTTAAAATATTAAATTTTTTATATTAAAATAAAAATCAATTTTATTTTAATAAAAAAAAATTATAAATTAAATTTATTTCTAAAAAAACTAGATATATTTAAAAACGATTAACATTTCATTTCAAATTAATTATTTAAAATATTTTTAAAACAATAACTTTTTTAACTAATTAACTCTTTTAAATTCGAGAAATTTTTAAATAAAAAAAAATTATTAATAAACTCTGATACACAAGATACAACAAATTAAATTTACTTTTTTATTAATTAATTTTCAATTATTTCATATTTCTTTTTCAATACTAATCATCTATAAAATTAAAAATTTTTTACATAAACTATACTTTAACCCCCATTAAATTATATTTTACTTTAAAATTTTTTTTATTATTTTAACTCTATTAAATTTACCCCCATCAAATTAATTAAGTAAATAATATCTTTTCAATGTAAATGAAATACTTTATCAAGCTCTAATTTGATCTTTCTAGAAACACTTTCCAGTACCTCTACTTTGTTACGACTTATTCCAATTTTAAAATGAAAGCGACGGGCAATATGTACATATTTTAATTATTAATCATTTTACTAAATTAAATAAAATTACATTTAAATCCACCTTTAATTAAATTTTACAAAATAATATTCATTTAAATAAATTTATTGTAATCCATATATTCTTAATTATAATCTACATCTTGATCTGAATTAATTTTTATTAATAATTTTTAAATATTATTTTTATCAAAAAATATTTATTTAACAACGATATATAAAATAATAAATTAAGTAAATTTATTCGTGGATTATCAATTATTAAACAGATTCCTCTAAATAAACTAAAATACCGCCAAATTATTTAAGTTTCAATAATATAAAATTTACTATTTTAGCATTTTAATTTAATTTTTTAATAATAGGGTATCTAATCCTAGTTTTCTATAAATTTTTTTAAATCATAATTATAATATAAAATTTAATCAAATTAAAATTTCACTTAATAATTTAAAATTTATTTTAATTTTTTAATATTAATTATAGCTAAAAAAATTCATTTTAATTTTTGTATAACCGCAACTGCTGGCACAAAATTAGTTATTAATTTTAATATTACTAAATCATAATTTCTTAAATTTTTAATACTATTTACTGTAAAATAAATTATTATTATTAAAATAATATAATATTAACACTAAAATTTACATATAAAATAAATTAAAAATAAATTTTTAAAATCACAAATTTTATCTATTTTACTTTTTTTCACATAGATTTTTTTTTTTTTTTTTTTATGGAAATTATTTTTTTTAATATTAATTAAATTAAGTTTATTTCTTAAAATTATATTTTTTTAATACTAATTTTCTAGTATAATAATTTAATTTTTGTAATATTTAGTGTAAATAATAATATAAACCTTAAGTTATTATAATTAATTATTGAAAGATTAGACATTATTTTTATTTTTAGACCGTTTTTAATTTATTTTATATAAAATAAATAAATAAATAA